ATATTGGATATTTTAAGAAGTGAACGTCTTTCTTCGTTGCAGGGTCGGGGGAAAGAATGGGAAAAACAATTTCACTATATTTCTGGCCGGGAACAGGACCTATTACAAGAATATTTCTTTTATTGGGACGGTAACTCTGAAAGGATAGATTTACCGTCCTTTCTTTCACCTCGGGAGAAATACGATCGGGGGGGGCTAATTCAAATCCTTCGGGTAAAATAAGAACAGCTCCCACATTCAAAGCCCCCTTTTTCCCATTAGCAAGAACTTGTTTCAGTTGCATATCATAAGGGATTCGAACAACTGCTTCAAATACAGTATCAGGAAGTACAGTTTGCGGAACTTCAATATCCACGGGCTTATTAGCTAAATGGCAATTTGCACATACAATTCGTCCAGTTGCTTCACGCGGATTTTCATAACCCTGCTGCGCAAAAATGGGATATGCATTTGAAATAGATACCCGAGTTATTACATATATCATGATTGATACAGAAATGGATCGAGTCATCTGTTCCTTTACCCAAGAAAAAATATTTCTATTTTGCATGGTTCAATCATTGATCCCAGAATTTCTACAATAAATTAGAAAGGTAACTAATTAGTGTAGTTCCCTATCCACGAGTCTGCCATTGTACTGGAATAATTGTACTAGAATATGGGATGAATACCTTGAACAGGTATAAGTATAAATAAAGAATAAATAAGATTGAAAATACTTTCTTTATTCTTTAAACACGAAGAAACATTCTTATTTGATTGATATCAAGAGACCAAATGAGTTCTTTATTCGTTGATTGAATGATAAATGACTACAAGCGAAGGAGATACACGATTTAAATAATGGAAGATCCAATATTTCACAATTGTATCTAGAATAACTGGAAAAGTGGAAACAAGACCGGATATAATTTTATCGTTATGAGCCAATCCAAAATCGTTGTAGACTGAACCAATCATAAGTTCCCAACCATGGGTTGAATGAAATCCGATCCATAAATCAGTAACTAAAAGAATTGAAAAAGCTTTTATTGTGTCACTCAAGTTATACAGGAATTCCTGAACCCAAGAATTAAGAATAACAAGTTCTTCATTACCCAGAATACAATAACCACTTAGAATAGCGAAACAGATTATATTTGTCGATAAATTAAAAATGATATGGAGATTATACTCATCGTGTGTTTTGACTAATTGTACTGTTTCCTTGTGTATTCCTATACGAAGCTTTTGTATCTGTGTTTCAGGGTATTCCTTTATCATTTCGTCCAAGAGGAATAGTTCTTCTAATTCTATAAATTTTTCTAGAATCCTTTTCTCTTGAATATCATTCAAGAAAGTTTCGGATTGCCGGGTATTCCACCAATTTATAACCCAAGGTTCCAGACTTTTATTAAATGAAAGAGAGACCCACCAGGGCAAAAATACTATGGATACAAGATATGGGAGGGAAGTCAATGATTTTTTTTTTTTTTCATTTTTTATCTGTAAATTGTTAATGAATCCGCTGCATTCGTGGATTTTATCAGATATTTATCTGAACACAGATTCTATAACTAAGGTATCGTATCGAACCAATGAATTTATTCCCATTTTTGTGTCAAAATTTAGTCCTTGTATTTAGAAAATATTGAGATATCTCCATTGGGTAAATTCCAACTAATTTCATCTCCATTTGTTATTTGATCCTATCAATGAATACTCGAAAATCCACTAGAAGTAACGAATATGATTTGGATTTCGAAACAAAAAATGCCTTCTCGGATAATTATTTCGAAATGTTTCACCACCTAACCACAGTCCAGGAATAATGTAACCTATAAATTCGAAATATTGGGTCTAAAAAGATGAATTCTGTATTACAAAATAAATGTTCGAATATGTTTGATGAATGCATACTTAATTAGACTTTTTATTTTTATTAGTATAAATTATATAAAATTTTATTTAGTATAAATTCTAAATTAGGGGCTCCCTGCGCATAAAAAAGGGGTTTTGGTATAGAAAAAATGGATTTTTATTAGAATTTAGTTGTTCCATATAAAATCTCCCACTTTTGTTTTATTCCATGTGGGTTTACCCGCTAACAGAAGGGAGAAATCAAATCTAATATGTTTTAATCAAATAAGTTTTTTGAATAAACTTCAATTGTATTAAAAAGGGAATTAGCAAGTCCCCTCCCTCATACTGAGAAAACATTAAATTCTTCATTTCAAAATACTTCGATTGGTACACGCAAGAAATAGGCTAATTCGGCAATTTTTTGTTCAATTTCTCGTGGAGTAAGATTCTCATCAGTGCCAGTCAAGGGAACCGCCCCTTGGCCTCTTATTTCCATATAAAGGACACGACGAGGATAAAGACCCTCTTTAACCTCCATTCTGATGGATTGAATATCTCTCATAAGGAAACGAAGGAAAATGCGACGATTTATTCCAGGAAATCCCCAACGAAAAATACAAACAATTCCTTCTTTTCTATCAAATCGGTCATAACCACTACCTACATTCCACGCAATTGTACACCACAAATAGGAGCTAATAAATAGACCTGCGATCCCATAAAAAGACATTATGATTCCTTGCGGAAAAAAAAATATTTGCTGAGATGGAAATACGGATATAAGATTCCTACCGAGATAACTGGAAGTTCCAACCACTAAGAACCCTAATGAACCTAAAAAAAGGCTACAGGCCAAAAAAAAATTACTTGTTTTTCGAGACCCCGTTATAAGTTCTATCCAGATATGCTCTGATCGCCAGTTCATACTATACTTACTATATTAAGGTTGTATTCGATTGGAATTGAGAGAATAACCCAAATGAATTTGACTTTACTTTTCTTGACCCCCAAGTAACTCTCATCAACTAGCACTATTTTGACGGGAACTATTAGGAGTAATTAGTTAGATAAATTGACTTTATATTTAAAACTATTCGCCGATCCATTTTTAACCAGCTATACCCATATATAATCTGCATTTATGTAGATATCGTGTATCCGTATGCAAATGAGTCTCTCATTTGTGTTCGGAAAGAGCCACATATCGTACCATATTAGACTAAATAAATATGTGTATTATGATCCAGTGTTGAAATAAATTGATGAGATTTGCTCTCATCGAATCTAGACAATCTTATTTTCTTGGACATGAAGAAATAAAGAAGCCATTGCAATTGCCGGAAATACTAGGCCCACTAAAGGCACAAAAATAGAGGGTAGATCTGTCATAGAATGGGTGCCCCAATTTAATATTTGTATTTGAAAGATATCTTATGATAAGTATATCTAATATAAATAATATTAAGTAGTTAATAAGTGCAAGGAATATAGACCTGAATTAAGTGTACCTAATTCATCGTTCTACATAAATATGTATGATAATTCACTTTAATATAAAAAACTTTCCTATTCTTCTTCTTCCATCCTTTTTTATTCTTTCTATTTTTTTTTTTTTTTACTAAGGGTATTTAAGAGTTTATTATGAGTTCGCGACTTTCACTAATCGAATCCAACAAAGCAAACGGTAACTCGATTCTATAATAAAAAATCAAAGTGAGGGTTCTTTCACTCCTTTCTATAATATATCATATTTGAATCTTATATCTTATAATTAATATTAAGATTCAAATATGATATATTATTAATAAGATAATAAGATATATTTATATTATTGTCTCTATTAAAATGAAATTGATACGTTAAGAAGGCCAAATAAAATTCTTTTTTTATTAATGTCTTCCCTTCCCCCAATTCCTCGGAAGGAGAAACTTAACTCTTTTATCTTTGTTTATCCTAATTGATTTATAAAGGATTCATGATTAGTAATCAGGAATTAGGGATAAGATAAAAAATAGAATAATCGATCTGGAGGAAAAAATAATAATTATCTAAAACTTCCGGCTCTTACTACAAGTGGAACTTATGTCACCAAAGAAAACACTACTCTTCTTAAACTTAAGTTTTTTTTTTTTTACGATGAACTAAATACTCGTTCGCTACAAATAATTGAATTGAATCGAGTGCTATACTTTAATATATTGAATTGTGATTCAGAGGAAAGAAACCGTGGAGCTGAAATAACTCACTCAGAACACCCCTTAAAGGATTACGTGGTACGATTGGGTCGAATAAGCCCTTATGGAATGAATACTCAGCCGCTTGCGAACCATCGGGTACTGTTTTATTCAATGTTTGTTCAATTATTCTCTTACCCGCAAATGCAATGTGGGCATTTGGTTCAGCAATAATGACATCTCCCAACATACCAAAACTGGCTGTTACTCCACCAGTTGTAGGAGATGTCAGGATTGATATATAGAATAACTTTTTATTTGATTGATAATCATATAAAGCAGAAGATATTTTAGCCATTTGCATCAAGCTCAAACTTCCTTCTTGCATGCGTGCTCCCCCAGAAGCACACACAATAATGACAGGTAAAGATCGATTAGTAGCATACTCGATCAAACGGGTGATTTTCTCGCCGACTACGGATCCCATACTACCTCCCATAAACTGAAAATCCATAACCCCAACTGCTATTGGAATACCATTTAGTTGACCTATGCCTGTTTGAACAGCTTCAGTTAAACCCGTTTTTCTTTGATAAAAATCAATACGATCTTTATAAGGTTCTTCCTCTGAATGAAATTCAATAGGGTCCATAGAGACCATCTCTTCATCCATAGGATTCCAAGTGCCCGAATCAATCAAAAGTTCGATTCTATCTGAACTACTCATTTTCAAATGATAGCCACACTGTTCACAAATATTCATTTTTGACTTAAAAAATTTTTTATAATTTAATCCATAACAATTTTCGCATTGAACCCATAAATGTTTGTATCTTTGATTTATATCGAAATCATTAGACTCCTCTCTTATATTGAGATCGCTGCCATTATTACTAGTTTTTATACTCGAATTCCCACTTTCACTACTTTCAGTATAAATGAAACTATAATTATAACTATTACTGTAATAATCGGTATCACCTG